AAAAATCTTAAAAAAGGAGGAATCCCTCAATTACGAAATGGAAATCCGGAATTGCGTTCATTATAGGATCTATTGTATCTCTTTTATAAGATGGCATGCCGCCACTCGGACTCGAACCGAGATGCTCTAGCACTGCTTCCTAAGAGCAGCGTGTCTACCGATTTCACCATAGCGGCTTACTCGAACTCATAATAGCCTATTATTATTCAATCGTCGAGATTAAAGGAGTCAAGTCAATGCAATATTTTTTAGGAAACATTGAAATTGAAAATTGATGAATAAAAATTCGTTCAAATAGGAATTCGAAGGTTCGGTTATTTTTGTTTAGAGTGTCGGTTTTATTTAACTTAGGACTTTCATGTAGTTTATGCTCTCCTGGAATTGAACTGTTGTAACTAGATAGTTCTACCCTCAATCCAGGGATAGAACTCAAAATAAAATGTCTTTTCTCATTTTCATTTTTTAATGATTCGTTTTTTATTTATCTGATTTCATAAATCTGAAACAAAAAATGCATTTTATCAACGAACCCAAAATAGGATCTATCTTGGATCACCCCAAAGTTAGACATTTTTCGTACAAAATATTCGCTTTTATCGATTGGGTTAAAAGCGAGAGGTACATGGGAAGTCTATATAGTAATTCAAAATTTGAAATAATGATTCAGAAAGTTACAAAAAAGTTTTAAACTTAATTAATTAGTTTCAACGACTCATTAATTTTGACTAAAGATCTTATATTTGCTCTTCTCGAGATATAGAAAAAAGAAAAACTTTTATTATTGTAATTGTGACAAGTGGGTCGATGGGGAAAATAATAATCCCCATCCCGAAAATGATAAAATAGACTAAAAAGAAAGGTAAAACTTTATACCTTGGCTTTATTCTTTTTTCAAAAAAAAAAAAAAATATTCTATTATTTTTAGAATTCAGTAAACAGAAAAAATTTGATTCTAAGAGCGAGGCGAGTTTCATTTCATATTGATTAGTCCAAAACAATAGGAAATGGAAATCATTCATTACATTCATTTTTTTTATATATTATAAATTTAATGAAATTAGCCAATTTTTTGACTCAAGTCGATTCAGATTATTCTACTGTTTTATTATTTATTTGTTTGTCGTACAAAAAAACTTTTAGAATTCCCGGTAGAAAGAGATTTCCCTAATGAAAAGGCCTTTAGCGCTGCCCAATATCCCTTCTTTTTCCAAATATTTTTACGAATACGCTTTTTTGATATAGAAGTACGTTTTTTTGGAACTGCCATTTTAAGTTACTCATTGGTATAGTTGTATGTGAAAGACATCTATTATTCAAAACCAATTCTTCGTTACTATTCAGTCTCTATCTAATTAGTCTCTAGATAATATTCCCTTTCTAAAAATAACTATAGATATGTGCAAATCGCATTGAATATTACTAGAAATAAAAAAATAATATATGATTATGTGATTTTTTCAAAAAATTGTTTTTTTTCTATTACATACAATATGTGGAAGAAAGAATAATTTGTACTAATTCATACTTTTATTTCTCATTCTTTCTCATTCAAATCTATATCTATAGAATCTGATATCATAGAACTGAAATTGGTTGAAATTGATAAAATCAATCCAAAAACCCCCTATTTCTGTCTATTTTCGTCGTTCTACATTTAATTTACATGTAATAAAATCCATTGAAAAGTTTAAGAACCCGACTTTTGCCTAATGAAAAAACTTTAATATTAATTGGTCAAGCTCAAGGAAAGAGTGGGCCTAATTTTAATTTTCAAATTAGAATGAGACTAGAAATGAATCTGTTAAAAGATACATGATATGATAAAAAATGTTTTAGTCATTTTAAATAATTTTTTTTAGATAAATAAAAAAAGTTAATTTTAGATTTTGATATAAAATAATGAATGGATATTATAGCCTTTGCTATAAACATAAATGTATTTTTTTTTTTTCGAATGGAAAACAATCAATCAATTACATAATGAACTAGTTAATGATTTTTAATAAACTAACTAAAATAGCAAGTTCTTATTTCATTAGACCAAGTTATTGCCCTTAGTTGATCCTATGATTCATATCAGAATCAGAATAAAGTACCCTTTGTTAGTGTAATTTTTTATGCTTGCTCTATGGATAAAAATTTTTGTAATAATAATTATTATTTTCTCTATCTTCATAAATATCTGACTTAATAACTAAATATTCACCCTTTACTAGAAATTTTTACTAGAAATTTGGTCATACCATTTGACCCATTGTAATTTCTTGAGTTGAATATTGGAAGTATTTTGGAAAGACTCAAAATAAGTAAGAATATAAAATTCTCTTTAAGTTAGTGCATATCTTGATTTTTTTATTGACTCCTTTCAAAAGATGTAAGATCCGACGAATCGGAAACAATTAATTAAGAATAAAAAACTTTTTTTATGGAACATATATATCAATATGCGTGGATCATACCTTTCGTTCCACTTCCAGTTCCTATGTTAATAGGAGTGGGG